GGGGATTTAAAATTTAATGAGATTCTGAAAGGAGGGTTCATTTAATTTAAATTAAATAACTAAAGTTTTATCTTTTGCTGAAGAAGTTTTGATAGCTACGGATCAAAAAAAACACTAAAATCATAACAGAAAAATGCATTGTGGAAAAATCGATAGTTTCTTTTTTAGTTCCGAAAATGAAACTCAAATTCAAATAGAAAAATAAAAAGAATGTAAATAGTCTTTCTTCTTTTTGTTGTTGCTTGAATATTTTATATTCAATTGAATATAATAAATAACAAGCATTTTGGATTTCAAATCAAATAAATCATTATTTATCTATAATTCGTTGGAACAAAAAAAGGGGCCCGGCTAGGTACTGACCGGGCCAGGCCATCAGAATAAGAAGGGCCTTTCGAACAAAATCAACACAACACAAAGATGTCTTCTTTTTTTTTTTTTCTTTATTTTTATTTATAGGCTCGTTCGAGCCCTTCCTTTATCTAATCTAAAAGAAATTCCTGATTTGTATATCTCTATAGAATAGAGAAAGAAAGACTCCTTACATTATGTGTAATGTAGTAATTCTCTTTTTCAATTGGGAGAGATGGCTGAGTGGACTAAAGCGTCGGATTGCTAATCCGTTGTACGAGTTATTCGTACCGAGGGTTCGAATCCCTCTCTTTCCGGTTCCGTTGATGACTTGATTTATTTATTTATTTTTTCAAATTTTTCAAATCTTAGTTAAACGTGTGGAATAGATAAAATCCTAAGAAAATTTGAAAATTAACCAAGGAAAAACCCTTTGGATTTTATTCTTCACGTCCAGGATTACGTCCTGGATCATTAGATAGGAATCCAAAGATGAAGAGAGAAACAAAAAATATCACTACGGTATAAACGAAGAGTTTCAGAGTAAGCATTACACAATCTCCAAGATGATTTTTTTGGAAAAAAAAAGAGAATAGATCTTCCATTTTTCTACCACATATCCTATTTTGACACCAAGAAATGAGGTTTTTCTAGAAATAGAAATGAATTGTCAGAAATTCATTTGGAATAAGAGTTTTTCATTAACAAAAATTTCTTTCATATCCAAATTTGATATTGTGGGAGACCCTAATATAATAATATAATAGGGTTAGGGTCTTTCACTGGAAAAGGGTCAAAAAAAAGGAGGAAATGGGGTAAGCCGGATTTATGGCGACTATCCAAGAATTTCAATGTGTGAATCGAGGGTTCAGACTCTAAAACTTATCTGATTTTATCAATTGTTAGAGAATTTTTTCTCGAAGAAATCATGAATTTTCTAGGATATTATTAAGGATCTCATCGAAAACTTACAGCAGCTTGCCAAACAAAGGCTAAGAGAAAAAAAAACACAGGTATGACTGGCATAACATCTACGATTGGATTCAAAAAAGCATAGGCTTCGGGCAATTTGCCGAAGAAAAAACTACTCGAATAAAGGGCAGAATTAAGACAAATACAGATCAAACTAAAGATATTAAGCATAACAGACATTTTGTTCTTGGAGATAATTGCATTTTGATTGAGTTATTGATATAAGGAAAAAGGAAGAAAGGAAGTAAGGTATACAAAAAATCCTTCTTTTTCTTTGAACCCACCCAATCAAAAATCCTCCAATTCTCAAAGGAGAATAGAAGAAATCATACTTTCATACAATATCTTAATTGAATTATATGTAATGATCAATAAATTAAGTTGAATTCTATATCTATATGGATTAAAATCCTAGTAATAATCTATTCTATAGATATTTGGACTGGAGTTGACAAACAACCAATAACAATATTATTGTTTCTTAGTGTAGATTAGAAATTGATAATGGGGCGTGGCCAAGTGGTAAGGCAACGGGTTTTGGTCCCGCTATTCGGAGGTTCGAATCCTTCCGTCCCAGAGCCATATCCATTTTTTTAGAATTTTAGAATAAAGATTGATTGTTTTCTTTAACAACTTTCTGTTTAAAGTCTAATTTTAGATGGAATGTGATTCTTTTATATCTTATATGAATCATATCCTTTTTCACAAACTGAACTGAATCGAGTTCAAATGACACGCATCTGTACCTGAATCTATTTTTTATCAGGTAAGATGAGAACATGGATCAAAACAAAAGAGTTTGAATTCCAAAAAGTTGGGTGGGCTTTTCATCATATGTTCATTCCCTTTGATATTTAGGGAAGTTAGTTACTTGGAAAAACTTTCCATCCCAGAATTTTCAATGATGGATGTATTTTGAATCGAGATGCAAAAGAATCTATATTCCCTATCTCTTATTATTTATCCCGTAAATGAGGGAGTCTAATTAGTAATTAGATTTTTTTCGAGATCTCTGAATTCGAAACAAGAGCGAGTTCTTGGTACTAATTAAATTCAATCAATAGGACTAAGTCTCTTAGTGGGTTAGACTAAAGCTTGACTAAATTTGGACTTATTGTTTGTCTTTGTAACTAGACAAGTCATTTCCCATACCGGATCAGGATTCCTTTTTTTTATGCTCTATCATTCCCATAGAAAGAATAGGGGAGTGGATAGGAGATAATCAGTATTAATTTAAAGATCTGTATCTGTCCAAATCTCATTAACAAATGATCAAATAACATATTTATATATGTTATGGAACCGATGTATTTTCTTTGAATCTCATTTTTTTATTTTATTTAGGTATTTTTTTTGTTTGGCTATAATGAAGAATTGTAAATCTATGTAACGATTGGATTGAGGCAGGGGTGATTTATCCTATCCCTTTTATTCACTTTATGACAAGATTCGATTATTGAAATATTACTCAACCCCATGTTAAACAAAATACATATAAAATGAGGAAATGTTTAGCTTATATGTATGTATCGTTCTATTTCAATGACAATAGTCTTTCGGTTTTTGTGAAAAAGGTTTGGGATCCCTTAAATTTTTGAAACTCAAATTAGTTAAATTAAGTATTATAGAATATCTATAACAGTGACAATTGTTCAGTCTATCTGATAGATACGAAAACCCCTCTCTATTTTTTCGATTTTGATTTTCGCAATCAGATGAAAAGAATAAAGATTCAAATCTTACCTTACATCAGTTTTTTTATCCATCTCATGAAAAAAAATGGGATTTCTTTCTTCTTTTCTGTGATCTATTTATCTATTTGAAATCAGTGATGGGTCAATTAAAAAAATAAAGACTTATCTTTTAATGATGTCTAAATAAAATAGGAACCTTTTTCCATTCGAAATAGTTTTAATAAATATTTCGAATGATTCCTTGTAAGTTGAATCTTTGGTACTCAAAAAGTAGGAAATAGGTCAATCTATCCTATTGAGTCACTTGAAGTTGCAGACTCAAAAAGAACTTATTTATTCGTTTATCTATTTCTATTTCTTTATATATATATGTTAAAGATGGTGTCTTGCTAAGACTTTTTCAGAAAAATCTTTACACATATATCATATATAGAAGAAAAAGTATAGATTACGCGATGTCTATGTACAACTGAACCAATGACTATTCATGATTCCATGATTGAATCAATTCCATACCGGTTCCAAATTAGAGGAATGTTATGGTAAAACTTCGTTTGAAACGATGTGGTAGAAAGCAACGTGCGACTTGAAGGACAGATCCGTTGTGGATTTTTACATCCGCTATTTTATATTTATATAGGAATGAAGGTGCTCTTGGCTCGACATCGTTTGTTCTGTTCCACTCGAACCCTTCGTTTTTTGTTTTTTGTTGGGTTGTAAATAGTCCACGATGGAGCTCGAGTAGAAAGGATTAATTCATTTCTCGGGGGCAAGGATCTAGGGTTAATGCCAATCAATAAATTGGAACAACTTCGTAAATATATCTTCAATATAGAAATGGAAAGGATCCAATTTGAGCAAGTTTCCAATTCAAAAGCAAAACCTGTTGGAATTGATCAAACGTTTTCGATCCAAAGTGTATCACGCGGGAATCAACTGTCCGTAGGATTCTTTGATAGAAAGAGAAATCACAAAAAAGGGTATGTTGCTGCCATTTTGAAAGGATTAAGAAGCACCGAAGTAATGTCTAAACCCAATGATTTAAAACAAAGATAAAGGATCCCAGAACAAGGAAACACCATTTTAATTGTCTCGATAGTCTCAATAACTGGATCAGACTGAAGAATGAAAATAGAATTTTAAACGAGACAAACAAAAGGGGGTAAAGACCACTCAATAAATGAAATTTATTAAAGATTTTTTCCTTATAAGCTATTTGAGAGTTATCCAACTTGAGTTATGAGTACGAATGGTTTCTTTTTCATTTTCAGGAAGGAAGAAGAAAAAAAAAAAGACTTAAATCATAGTCTAATTGATTTTATAGGCTCATTTGTCATTTATTAGAATTCCATACATAGACAAAACTTCGAATCAAATCATTTTTTCTCGAGCCGTACGAGGAGAAAACTTCCTATACGTTTCTAGGGGGGGTATTGTTCATCTACATCTATCCCAATGAGCCGTCTATCGAATCGTTGCAATTGATGTTCGATCCCGAAGAGAAGGAAAAGATCTTCGAAAAGTGGGTTTTTATGATCCACTGAAGAATCAAACTTATTTAAATGTTCCTGCTATTCTATATTTCCTTGAAAAGGGTGCTCAACCTACAGGAACTGTTCAGGATATTTTAAAGAAGGCAGAAGTTTTTAAGGAACTTCGACCTAATCAAACGAAATTCAATTAAAGAAATATCAAGGGGGGGGTAGTGATTTGTATATAACTTTGTATAACTTTTCTCTACTATTTTTTTATTTCCCCCCTTAATCCTGCTTTATTCGTATCTATTTCTCATTGCTTCTGTCGAATTCCATGGTCGATAACAACAAAACCTTAGTTTATTGATCATATAAATCTCAAATTCGGACATTTCATTTCTTTCAATTATGTGGTTTTCGTTGGAATTTGACTAACCAACAAGGAATCCAGTTTGCTTATTCCACTTAGATTGATGGAATACATTAAAAATCCGATATTTTTTTTTCC